ATATTTCTACCGGATTCAATCAATGAATTGGAACGAATCAACCCATCGGTCTATTTTTTTTTAGACTATGGTTAATGGATATCTTTCGATCATAATTATCTTTAAATTCGAATTCGATTTCCATAAGAATTCTAAAATTCCTTGCCTGTTTTAGATCGCTCAACCCCTTAACCCGTAAATCCATTACAAATTCATAAATCATCCCAGGGATTTTTCGATTTGATTGTATAGTGTATCGGCCTATACCCGCTATGCACAACTCAAAAAATGGAGGGTTATTCTATCTTTCATCATAGAACAATTATTCCATGCTTTTTCTTCTTTGGATCATAATTTAAGAAAAACTTCTCGAATTGTCCTAATCCGCAAGAAAAATTCTTTGATTCTTCAACTTCGATCAAATCGGAATATTTCCTTTCATTCTTATCCTACTTTATTTGAATGAAATCGAATCGGATTCAAGTATTTCTTATTTTTTATCGACTCCTGCCAAAAAGAAAAAATTGAAGTAGAAGGTCATATCTGTTTTTTAATGAGTCTGCTTTTATGTTATTTTGTACTGTACAATTCCTTTGTTTGTGGGATCATTTTCTCACGAGAGGTAATGAAAAGAATTATAGAATGGATTTTTCCCTATGCCTAGATCGCGGATAAATGGAAATTTTATTGATAAGACCTTTTCAATTGTAGCCAATATCTTATTACGAATAATTCCGACCACTTCAGGAGAAAAAGAGGCATTTACCTATTACAGAGATGGTGTGATTTGATTATCTTTTTATTTGCGGCCTTCGGTCTTAGGAGAAAGAAAGACGATTCGGGATAGAAAAGAACGAAAAAAGATTATTGAAAAAATCTACGCTTGTTGAAGGTGAAGTTTATAGATAAAACAATTCCTTCTGTCGTGTATCCCCGATTAATGCAGCCTCAGATGCTTCAATTGTCGATTCTAGTATTGAGCGAAAGGTTACACCTATGGGTTCTGTATTGCAGGTCAACCCTACTACACTAGTACCAATAGGCGGCATACGGGAAGAGGCGCTACACCTAGGAATCAACAACACGAAAACTTTGTTAGAAATTTCCCCTTTTCCTTATCGGGATCGGGACTAAGAAGAATGGTTGGGATAACAAACATCCATCTCGTTCGTACTTTGGATACCCTTAGAACCATCGAAGACTGTTGAAGTGATTAATTCCTGGAACTTAAGGGGCGTTGAGAACAAAGAAATTGTTGGAGTTTACAGTTTTATCTAGTACCAGTACCAACACACGTGATGTTAAGAAAAGAAAGATCTTTTGCAGGAAGGTTGGCTAGAGATTTCTTGTAAAAACATTAGCCCCACTCAGTTCATAATGAGAATAATACATGGAATCAAAAAAGATTGAAATATTCTCCTTATGCACATAAGGGAGGAGCCGTATGAGATGAAAATCTCATGTACGGTTCTGGAACGGAGAATTCTTTGAATCGAATGACGACCGTAACGGATGTCAGCTCAATCTGAAGGCAATTATGCGGAAGCTTTACAGAATTATTATGAAGCTATGCGACTAGAAATTGATCCCTATGATCGAAGCTATATACTCTATAACATAGGCCTTATCCATACAAGTAACGGAGAACATACAAAAGCTTTAGAATATTATTTTCGGGCACTAGAACGAAACCCATTCTTACCACAAGCTTTTAATAATATGGCTGTGATCTGTCATTACGTGCGACTATCTCGACTATAGAAAGAAAAAAAAAAAAGGAAAAGAAAAAAAAAAAAGGGAGAAAGAGCAAATACACTACTAAATACTAGCAAAAAATAGGCTTTCTACATATGCATCGTGCAAAAAACGATTTTTATCAGCTGTAGCAAAGAAAGAAACTTCATAGAAGTCGAAATATGAAGAAATCAATATGCCTAGATAGTTTATTCTATGGATAAAGGATCTAATTGAGAGAGGAAGCACCGTAAAGACCAATTCGCGAGGTTTTGGGCCGATGCCGATCCAATAAGAACTGCTTATTTATGTCATGATATGAGATAAAAGTAAGGAATCAACTTATGTAATAAAGTCGATCCCCTAAGGTATTGAGCAGCGGTGTAGCATCAGATCCCAAAGACAGTAAGTCTTTTCTTCCTAAGAAAGAAAAGACTTTTTCAAAGATTCTATATAAAATTTTATATGAAAGCGAGATAGATACCTTTCAGAAAATTCTAACGATAGTGGAAATGCTTATATGTTATTCTTCTGACGGTGGGAGAAAAGATAAAATGAAAACTGATTATTAATTTAATGAAAAGTCAAGTTTGAAACTCATGCTCATGGAATTAACCTCTTTTGGTTAACCCGCGAAAAAAAGTATAAAGATAGATCTATGAGAAATCTCATTCAATTCGATTGCGATATAGTAGATTAAAAAAAAACTGGGACACCAAAAGAATTGATTGCCGAGCCGTATGAGGCGGGAAACTCTCAAGTACGGTTCTAAGGAAAGGAATTGACC